TCCGTTTAGAAAAAGCCCAATTGGAAATAGATCTATGATTACTATTTGTATCATAAACGATTTCTTTTTGTAAAGAGAAGCCATCTCAAACTCTTAATCAATCGAGTAATATTAATATGCATGAATACATACAATTTTTGGCGGAAGGCAGAAAAATTGAAAAAGGGGGGGGAAGTCATAACAAAAAGAAGTGGTAATGGAATCATTTGTCCTATATGTACAAATAAAAATCGGGCGTATCCTTACCCGGAGTAGAGCATAAACCTAAAAAGATTAACAGGGCCCATTCAGGAACAAGAAAACGACATTGTGATTTGGATTAGATCTCGATGAAACAATATATCAATAAGAAGTTAATTCGATAAGTTTAGTGACTTCTTTTTTTTCTTTTATATTATTTTTCTATTACAAGAATACAATAATATTATACGAAAAGGAGCAAAAACCTGTCTTTTTTTTTAAATCGAAGAAAAGTCCTTTCGTTAGAAGTCAGAAAAAGCCTTCTACGAATATAAAAAAAGAAAGAGGATTGGAATCTGCACATTGATTCTTTTTTTTTGCAATTTTTTGTTGAACCGTATGCACCAAAAGGCGCCTGTACGGTTCGTAAGGGATATAATTTTACCCTAATCAACCGACTTTATCGAGAAAGATTACTTTTTTTAGGACAAGAGGTTGATAGCGAGATCTCGAACCAACTTATTGGTCTTATGGTATATCTCAGTATAGAGAATGATACCAACGATCTCTATTTGTTTATAAACTCTCCCGGCGGATGGGTTATCCCTGGAGTGGCTATTTATGATACAATGCAATTTGTGCGACCAGATGTACAGACAATATGCATGGGATTAGCCGCTTCAATGGGATCTTTTATCTTGGCCGGAGGAGAAATTACCAAACGTCTAGCATTCCCTCACGCTCGGCGCCAATGAGGTTTTTATTTGAGAGAAAAAAATAAGACTATGCCTTCGCCATATGAATATTAAGTAATAATAGCATGGCACTTTGAATTCGATATCAAAATAAAAAAATTTTTATTGTTTTTTCAAAACATTTGATTATGTATCGAGAGAGTAGTATGAGATAAAAGGTATTTCCTGTTTTTTATATTGGAGATTCCAGTTCAGCGTCACAAACTTTTTTATTTTCACACCGGGGGCTTAGTTGTATTCTGAAAGAGTTCGAAAATAAAAAAAAAGATTATTTTTTTCCTTAATTTTACAAAAAGCAACTTTGGGATTGCTGAAACACAGACAAACCAAATAATCTTAATAATAAATATATATAAAGCAACGGAACCATCATAGTATTTTTGAACTCCTACGAAAGGAAGGGTGGTAATTTGATCATTTACCGATCTGGGTCTGATAGATCCTATTTTTTTCTTTGATGGAAGGTAAAGGTCAATTTTATTATAGAGCCGTATGCAATGCATAAAAGATGCCCGTACGGTTGTGGTTGTTCAATTCTGTCTTTTTTTATTTTTATTCTTTATCTTTCTTTTCTATTCATCATGCAAAATAGAGGAACCCCTCTTTTGTTATACCATCAGGGTAATGATTCATCAACCTGCTAGTTCTTTTTATGAGGCACAAACGGGAGAATTTATCCTGGAAGCGGAAGAGTTGCTAAAACTGCGTGAAACCCTCACAAGGGTTTATGTACAAAGAACGGACAAACCCTTATGGGTTGTCTCGGAAGACATGGAAAGAGATGTTTTTATGTCAGCAACAGAAGCCCAAGCTTATGGAATTGTTGATGTTGTAGCGGTGGTTGAGTGAAAAGCCCGGATTTTTTTCGCGCAAATTCTCGATTTCCTATTTTATATTTTTGCTGAATTTACTAGAAAATTAAATAGAAGTAATTAAAAATCATCAGGTTAGGATCGATCTAAACCAGCCCATTATTTATATGATATGATTCAACATGCCAACTATTAAACAACTTATTAGAAATACAAGACAGCCAATCAGAAATGTCACAAAATCCCCCGCGCTTCGGGGATGCCCTCAGCGTCGAGGAACATGTACTAGGGTGTATGTGCGACTCGTTCAGATCATGAGCTGGGATAAAAGAAAGAAAACCCTTTTTAGTATCAATGATCAGTACCGGGGAATAGGATAGAATAGAAAAAGAAGTCCGTTCAATTCAGTATAAAAACAGTATAAAAAAAAGAATCTATCCATTCTATTGTGTATGAAATTTATGGTTTCCATTGGTCCAAATCCAATCACCTCAATTTAAGATGAGAAGCAATTCTCCATTGGTAGCAAATGGTTATCCATTAAGCGGAGAAAATCGTACTTAAAAATAAAAACATAAAACTTAGGCCCCTCTTGCAAGAACGGACTAACAGGGTTAGCTACCCAGCCAACTTTCATAATTAAATACCGTTACTGTGTAAGTAGATCTAATCGTGAAAGACCTATTACTGGATAATTCATGGGTAGAGCCAAAGAATGTGAACTATACAAGTTACCAATAACATTGATTAAATGAAGTAAAGGCTCCGGTGTATAGAGAAAACCTCACCGTTTAAGAAGTAACCATATAAACGAAGGAAGCCACTATTTCTTTATCCATTTATATTTTTTATTTATTATATTTTGATACCTAGTAAAATGAAATTTCTTATTTCGAAGTGAAATGTCTAGAAAAAAGAAAAATAGCGGTCGGGAAGGTTATAGTAGCCAAAGTCATTGGAATTTTTAGTTTATACATTGGAAAAAAGCTTTGTTATTAATAGACTAGGAAAGGGAAAAAGAATAACTGAAAGAAAGGAAATCTATTAGTTATTCGTCAAAGTTTCATTTATTCAATGACCAGAATTAGACGGGGAAATATAGCTCGGAGACGTAGAACAAAAATTCGTTTATTTGCATCAAGCTTTCGAGGGGCTCATTCAAGACTTACTCGAACAATTACTCAACAGAAAATAAGAGCTTTGGTTTCGTCGCATCGGGATAGGGATAAGCAAAAGATAAATTTTCGCCGTTTGTGGATCACTCGAATAAACGCAGTAATTCGTGAAATAGGGGTATCCTATAGTTATAGTAGATTAATACACGACCTATATAAGAAACAGGTGCTTCTTAATCGTAAAATACTTGCACAAATAGCTATATCAAATAAAAATTGTCTTTATATGATTTCCAATGAGATCATAAAAGAAGTAGATTGGAAAGAATCCACCGGAATAATTTAAACGGAGTTCCCCGGAGAATGAACTCCGGGAGGGTAAAGTCAAAATAAATATGAGAAAAAAATAGTAAAACTGAATGAACACACTCAAAAAAAATCTTTATTCTTGCCCGATTCTTTTTTTTTCTTACGACACGATAATTCAATCCATATTTTTCATATTTTTCGAACAAAACATCAATCTGCGTTTGAGTTCGGATTTTACTTTTTTTTAGTCAAGTGAAGAAAGAGTAAGCCTATTTATTTCTGGCTCGAAGACCCGCAGTTCCGGTGGTCGACTCGGTTCTTTCAAACTGTTTCTCATTATTAAGAAAGGGTAACAAAGATAAAATACGAGCTTGTTTTATAGCAATAGTAATTAATCGTTGTTGTTTCAAGGTCAATCTATTCACCCGTCTAGATAATATTTTTCCCTGTTCGCTAATAAATCGACTAATTAAACTCATGTTTCTATAATCAATTCGATCCCCCGATTGAATCGGGGGCAAACGCCTACGAAAAGATCGCTTGGATTTAAGAAAAGGCCGCTTGGATTTATCCATGGTTTGTTTAGTTTATTCCTTATCCCGAAAATCCTATTTCGGTCGGATCTAAAATTAATTAGAAGAAATAGGATTTGGTTTGTTTATATTTAATTATGTTATATGTTATATATATAATATTTAACTATGTTCTATATAGAAATGTCATTTTTACCCTTCCTTGGAAGGGTTACATACAAGTGCTCGATTCGATCTATTTCTTTATCTCCCCATGAATCATATGTTTGTAACAAAATGGACAGAATTTTCTCAATTCCAATCGATTAGGCGTGTTGTGACGATTCTTTTCAGTAATATATCTGGAAATACCCGTTGATACCTTATTAACACCGTTTCGAACACAACCGGTACATTCCAAAATAACCGTTATTCGGACATCTTTTCCCTTGGCCATGAACCCCCTTTGGATTTTTGATTTACTCAACTCTTCTATTTTCGATCCGAAACGAAGAAGAAGGAAGGAAGGATAAATAGAAGTTATTAACTTGAAATCCAATTATGAAAACTTTCGCTGCAATCAATATACTAAAAAAATTTCTAAACTTTATTTCAAATTCAAATCACAGTATTTCATTTACATTTAAGTACCTTGTATAAGAGTCTTGTCCTAGATCTAGGCCCCACCCTGTTTATTCTACCTCCATCCCTAGTTAATTTTTGAATTGAATAATTTATTTAATTCAAACTTGAACCCAAGTCTCGAAGCTGTTGAATACACCTTTTCTTTTTTTCTCTTTCCTCCCTCTTATTCTAAAAGGAAAAAAGAGAAAAAGGGGGCAAAGGATTAGTCACAAATATTTAATTGTATCTCGAATCTCCGTTATTTGGTACCGTATCAATAACTAGAATCAAAAAAAGGGGAATGTCAATGCATCTGGGAAAAAACGATTAATCTCTATCAATAGACCTGCTAAAGACCCGAACCATAGAGTACTTAATACCGGTGCCACGGAAAGATATGTTTTTAGATCTCGCATTGAAAAATCTCCTTCCTTCTTTTATTGTAATCTAAAATGGTAATACATAAATGATCAGATGCATATGCAGTTAAGAACCTTGTACACGGAATCCCTAATTCAAATTGAAATGTACAACTATCCAGTAAATAAAATTTTTTCTTAAAACATAAAAAAACGTTCCTCTCTTCCCGAGCATTCCCGAAAACTACTCATTTATTTTTACGACAGGTTCCGTTCCGTATTTCATACGTATATAAGACTTTTCTTTTACTATTATTATATGTTAAATGGGACC